CTCCAAACCAAGCCCTCGAAAGAATCTAGTGGTTACAGAATCCTCCAGCGGGGAAGGTCAAATTGACTTGCCCTACTGATTTAAGGGTTGTGGAATCCCGCACTTAGAATCGATGATTTCGCGCACCCACCCAGGCACTGGAGAAGGCTTATGATTAGGAAGGATCACCTAAACCTATAGTAGAAAATTCTTTATCTCTCCCTCACCCACAGCAATGGTTATCCCCGTTATCACCTGAATCCTACTTATTCCATGGAAAATGGGAAATGTAGAATTCGGAAGGCGGGGTAAACGGAATGAAGTACATAGAGCCTCATGATAGTCCTTATCCGTGTGTACCGATCCCACCTTCACAGCACAAAATCCCCTTTTCCTCGGGAATGCAACTACTAAGTCGAGCTACTTCCTTAGGCCGGTTATTTCCTTTTGCTTGATGCTTTTACACTGCTTTTCCTTTTCAAAGAAAAGATATTAGGTAGACAGCAATGGCGCTTTTATAGGGTTTGTGTAGAAGTGTACCTAACCCTTTCTCAATTTTGGCTGAATGATGCGTGGCATCGGGCGGAGTTCTAAGGTTCAAATAAAATCAGCTTTGCTTTTAGCAACCTTTCCACATAAGGGATGAATGTCCGGTAAACATGGCAGCTTATTCTTTTTGGGATGGATCAGATTCTGCATGACATCAAGTAGGATGATCCGAATGCTCTTTGTCATTAAGAAATGGGAATATAAGCCACTTTTCCGGCTTGGGGGCTTAGGGCGGTTTTACAGAGACTCAGTAAAATAGGTTCCTGGACACAAGGTCCTTATCCTAGGCTTAGAGCTCTCGTCAGCTGTTCGGGATTAAGCCTAAGCCGATTGACCTAATATGTCCATCATCGAATACGACGCTGGTGGTATCCTATACTATAATTATTATAGAAGAAATTCCGCATCTGCTCGCAACGAATAGGCTCTTTGCCACGAAGGAAAGGATTCCAGTTGCTATTGAATCCGATGTATAAGTGCTCTTTTCCCACTCTCGTAGCCGCTCTTGGAACTTCTTTCTTTCCGTGAGTCAATCTAATCTCATGCTATGGTTGTTGTGAAAGAAGAAACTCCAAGAGTTTCTTAGCAATTGAATCAACTCCTGGCGATGAAGTCAGTTAAGAAGAAGAAGGAGGAAGAAAAGCGTCTAACTTTCTTTTCCTTCTAGAAATAGAGTATGAAAAGCATTCCCGAGCGGGCTAAGGTTCCATGTAAATGGCTTTTGTTTGAGTTAGTCTACCTTCTCTTCTTTCTCGAAGAAAGTCATTGCTTGATTGATTCAAGGTCCTCGCCTATCGTCTCTAGGTTCCGTTAAGAATGAAGGGATATGACCAAACAGCCTTCTTATCCCTCGTCAGCTGAAAGCAAGAACCGTCACAAACTACCTTGTCCTGAAATCCCACCTTTCCGATATGACGAATAGTTGAATCCACTTCTTAGGCCTTGCCCGGATTTAGATGCGTCACTTTGATCCGAAGCGAACGATGCCTTAACTGATGAGTGACGAAGGTAGCTAACCTCCATCGCATTATCCAAGAAGCCCTCTTTTCCGAGTCTGGAAAGCAGCTAATTGAAAAGGATGAGCTAGTTAATTAGCCAAGAAAGACTAAGAAGAAGAATGACGGATTGGGAATTCTCGGACTAAACCCCGTAATCTTCCTTCCTCTGGTCGAGCTAATCGACGGTAGCGAGCAGAAGAAGAAGCGAAGCTACAGCAGTCCCATTCCTTCTTATCCACGTAAGACATAGAATAGAGTTCAGCTAGCTTTCCGTAACGGGCTACTAACTACGACTTTGCTTCCCTAGATTAGCAGCACGTCGAAGGTCTTCGTCAGGTGTCGGAATCACATTTAGATTGTGGTCTATGAACTCAATACCAGATAAAGAAGCAGCGAACAACTGAAAGAATAGAGGGAAGGTAGCATTGCTTTCACACTTCTCTCTTCGTCATTCTAAAGCAAGGAATGAAGTAGCCCGTAGAGCAAGAAGGAAGGGTATAGGAAATGCAATGAACTTCATCGTAATAGATAGATCATAATTTAATGCGTCGAACTCGTCTATTTAGAGTGACCCCTCTATGCCTACTCTACTAATGACGGCATCTAATTAATAATATCGTCATAAAAAATAGTAGGCACGATGCCAATTCCACTCCATTATGAGCTTTCCTAATGATCCGAGGAATGATAATGACGGCTACGAAGGAAGCCGAAGAAGAGCTAGCAACTGTCATACTATAATAAAGGCAGTCGCAGCTAGATCCAGGTTAATCTAACTCATGTGCTATTAACTCAATTCTGAAATTCAAAACTAGCTACTACCTTCCAACTTAAGGCATCTGACGCTCAATTCTTATTGTTGTTGTCAAGTCTTGGACTCTGTTAAAATAGGAATCTGTAAAGTGTTCCATCAACTCAATACCCTGTTGCTTCTCAATTCCTGATTAAATCAGTGCCAGAAGAATTCGGATTAAAGAAAGTATCGTAGGAAAGGGAGCCAATGATAGATGCTTTGAAATAGCGTAATAGAAAGAAAGATTGTCTCAATATCAAGGCAAGTCTAATGCGAGTAATTGCATCAATCCCATCCATGGAATTTCCGGAAGAGTCACTCGCCAGAGCAGAGGAAGGGAATTCAGAACTCAATCACCAAGTTAACCTTCCCATTGTCTATGCCAGCAACAAAGGAAGAGGTGAGCTACCAACTCGTCACCTCCCCTCTCGTTCCACTTCTGTCTGTTCTTTCATTGTCAAGTGTCGGACTCTGGTCTTTTTGGAACAAGAAAGTGTTCCGTGAGTGAGATTTCCCTTCTCTTCTTTAATCTTGTCTTCCCAAAGCTCACTAATTTAGTGATAGAGGCTCTAATGCTGCTAGCGACGGGTAGCTACTAGGAAGGAAGAGTTGACGGTATGAAATTGCTCGACCTGTAAAAAAATCATAAGAGAAGAAAGCTGCTAGCTTCTCTTACGCTAAACTATTTTATGCAATTTTGCTTTGCCTTGCCAGCCAGCCCTTTTACTCGGTCTTCAGCCTTTAGTCTATCAAGGGCGGGCAAGAGTGAGTCGATATTCAGGAACCGATGCGATGGGAGATCGAAGAGTGGGCACTGGGAGATCTACGGCTATATCTCATTCAATAGAACATTCTAGTTCATGATCATACCAGGTCATCAAGTCAAATCAGTCTGCTACCTTAGCTGCTGATTCGATAGCCAAGCACCTGCACCAATTAATTGAGCTCCTGTGCTTCAACGGGTTATTAATCTAAGATCAAGAAAGGGTAAAAGCTTTGAGAGGTTGAATTCTTGAATTCGCGCTTTCTTTCATGCCTGATTGGATGGAGCTTAGCTCATTGGCTCAGCAGGAAGAGGAAGAAAGAAAAAGAAGGGTAAGGCAGAAAAAGAAAGAAGCACCGGCCAGAGAGGAGCGTTAAGCCCTCTCCTTAACAGTCGAGTAGCGAGATCGAAGAGCAAAGCGAGAGGTTACTATGTAGCTCTCCCGATAGGGAGAGGAGTGTTATTGATTGCTGCATCCGTTTTCTTGCTTTAGAGTTTTCGAACGACGCTTTTCCCGTTTTTGAACATCACTGAGATAGGCTTTTCCCCGAGCCATTGACCCTTGTTCGGGAGGGAGAAGTTGATTCATTCAATGGAGCTTTATTTGTTTGATCTAATCTAGTAAGGGGGGTGTTAGAAATAAGCCACCGCCCGACGAAACAGCGGTTTACAACGGAGCGATCCGGGACATCGAGCGAAGAGCTCCAATGCGCGTATTCGGAGCTAGGCTACTGCCGTAGTCGCAGAAGCCGGATCAACATCATGACAACGGCATTCTGGAAACTGTTGGGCCAGCCACAATTGGTCTAATGTCTGGGTGCGTATGGCGGTACACTGAGAGCACCTTTCAAGTCGGCTGACAAAGAAAGAAGGGTTTCGTCGTCTTTTTCCCGCTTTCACCTTCGATTGCGAAGGGATTTGAGGCCGGTTTTCAATTCGCTTTTCTCTCTCCAGCGAGGTTTGAACTTCGCGTGGTGGGAAGGCCTTCGCGATTCGCATCTTCCCGTCCAGCAAAGAAAGTGAAGGGGAGCGGACAGCAAGTTGGAGGACGCTGCCGCGTGATTGATCCATCTGCGCTATTCCCTAATTGAAGCAAGTTGGAAAGCCTTCAGAGCCTCAGCCCCTACCATTATATTGAATAAAATGAAAGCTGACTAGCAATCGCTCGTTTTTCTTATTAGCATGGGATTTCCTGTTAATAATGAAAGACAGAACATCTATTATAAGGCAATCCCCGGGGAATTCCTATCGATTTCCGATGGATAACAATCCATCTTTCTCGCTTTCGCTCTTTCTCCCAATCAATCGCGAGGGTTCCGGGCATGAGAACGCAAGTGCCGGAATCGAACAAAACGTCCGAGAACGAAAGAAAAGAAATTCCTCCCCTACTTAAAGGGGGAACTCGTTTCATGTCGGCGTATCCGTGCCGGTTAGACGTCGGCCATGAAATCCATCACTATACCGAACAGATCACGGGCATTCACATCTCGGTCAAACGGAACTATGCGCGATTCTATCGTGAATCGCCTTCAGCAAGGTATGGCATTTAGGGTCTGAACCCGGGGAGAAATCTTTCTTCGTAGATACAAGAATTCGTTGCTGATCTAAAAAAGATCTTATCCCGTGGGCGTTAGCGGACGTTTTTCATTCTTCACCCGGTCCTTAGTAGCGTTTCCTTTGTAAACCTAACCGGTTACCTTTGGAAACGCGCTAAAACAGGCCTATAGGTTCGCCTTTCTAATAGAAGAAGAGTATATAATTAGAGATAAGTATATATAATTAGCCAGATCGTCTGAAGCATGAACAGAATCACCTTTGTTCCGAAGGCTTTAATGAAAGCGATTCCTTTTTTTTTCTTTTTAAAGGCGGTCCTTTTCTTTCCCCCGACCGATGACTCGCTTGTTCAGTACTGCTAACTATTATAGGAGGATGCCGTCCCCTCGGGACTACCAGTAGTTTCGGTTGTTGAATCTCGTGCAAGTTAGGTTGTGGTTGTATTGGCTGCAAGCGGAACGTAGGCGCTTTAGGTGTGTGTTGACCATGCACTCTCGCGTCATGTAATGTCGTATGTAGGATAGAGGTGGTGTGGTGATTGACCTCAATACTAATGGTTATCCCCAAGGTTGAACGAATGAATGAAGCTATGATCGTACCCGGATAGAAATGATGGTCTTCCTCTGATGTCTCCAAGCCGGCCATAATAGAATAGATAGGCAAAGCAGCCAATAGCAGTCTGTTCTCGCCTATCGATAGATAGTAGGTTGCTTCCAAGCTCAAACCATTTGAAACTGAATTGCTACTGTATTCTTGTTATGGATAGAGTGGTATTCTCCGCCCCTGTCAAATAAAGTAGAGGGAGAGAACTGGAAGAGAGAAGGAAAAAGAGCAAAGGATTTACAAGTCTAATGGGAGAGGAATGGCTGACACGTTGACTGCCTTCGAGACTATAAAATCTAACCCAAGCGGTCTAAGCCCCGGGACGGACCCCAACAAAAAGAAAGGCGCTAGACGGACTAACGGCAAGCGAGATAAAGAAAGCAGCTGGCCCTATGTGTAAAACCTTGCCGCGGGAGAGTCTTTCTCCAATGAGAATAAAGAAAGTTTTTGGGCAAGACAAGAAAGGAACTCGCCCTTTGCTTTGACACCACACCAAGGGATAAGAGCTGATTGCTGGTTGGTGAAGGGAGAGATAAGGTTCTCGAACCGGGTTCCGACCGAATAGAGCGCCTTCGCCCCAGCAATCAAACTCAATAGCTAAGGCGCAACGAGCAAGAAAACGGATGTGCGTGACGCAATCAAACTCCTGCGCGGAAGCGCAACGAGCAAGAAAACGGATGCGCGAAGCTAAGGCGCAACGTGCGAAGCGGCTCGAGCGTCAGCTCGAGGGCTTGAGACGCTAGCGCGCTCGGGCCCTTGCTTGTTCTTTCGCTAACGTGCGCTCAGTCCCTTGCTTGTTCGTTCGAGCCACCCCTGAAACATTAAGTCGTTCAGTCGAACAGCGTAACGAGTCTAAGGGCGCTTGAAAGGAATGGACGGGCGTAGGCTTAATAGTGAACGCAGACCCCCCTGCTTATAGATATGAGATCAATGACTTAAAAGACAGATGCCGAGAGAAACTGTTTGACTTCTTTATTGCGTTGCGAAGAGAGATCGAAGACGAAGATTTTCTGACGCAGTGCGGGCACTGGATGGAATAGACAGAGAATATAACAACCCACCGGAAGGGCATACCTCAGGAGCACCAATCTCCCCCGGCAAACATCTATCTGCACGAAGCCGACCTATGGGTAGTGAAATATGAAAAAAAAAGAGATGCTTTGGGAGTGTGAGATACGCGAACGGGGAGTACGCAGCCGAACAACCGCAGGGGCTTCCAGCAGTGATAGCTGAACTAACCAGATGGGCCGCCCAAAACCTGGAGCTGACATTTAAATAAATCGGAAATCTACGTCGGATCCCGGCTATCCGAAAAACGCAGCTTTAAGAGATAGGAGCGGAGGATCACAAAATGCAACACAACAAGGGGCGAACCAAGCGCTTGCGCGAAGGAAGAAGCGAATCAACCAGAATGGAGACAGGGAGGAGAGGCGAAAGAGAGATTTTCGAGCCTGCAAAAAGCAGCAAGCAACAACGGCTGAAAAGCCGTTGCGCGCTAGCTTGTAATTTAGGGGGTAGGGGTGCCCCTTTCTAAAACTTATATTTAATGTAAACAAGCAAGGCCCTTTTTTGTTTGGAGTTTTCCCCGTTTTTCAGCTGCATCGCACTGCCGCATAAACAATGGATCCGCTGGGCTGGATGAGCAACCTTCTCTGGAAAGGAATAAGGAATAGTGAAAAGCCATGTCACTTGGGGTTTCTTATTTACTTTTTTTAGTAAGACCATGGTAAGCAAAATTCTATTATATAGGCATGGTAGCTTACAAGACAAAAGCTAGCTTCTAGATGTTCTTTGCCTGAACATATGGAGGAAGCAAACTTCTGGCCTCTGTACCAGTAGTGGAGTGGCTTGCTACTTTCAATCAGAAAAGGAAAATGGAGCAAGGCAAGGGAGAAAGAAGTTGTCCCCTCTTCTCTGGTAACCCGCCGCCGGTCATATAGAGTGCTCCGCCCGCCACCGCATATGTAGAAAAAGAGGGAGCGGGGAAGGAAGAACAACCGTTTTACTTTGGCACATGAGGTGGCGGGTTTGGCTAGGTAACATAATGGAAATGTATCGGACTGCAAATCCTGGAATGACGGTTCGACCCCGTCCTTGGCCTCGGGGAGTGGCGAGCAGCACGGAATTAGAATTAATCAAATGGCATAAAAGGATTTTCATTCCTTTGTTAGAAATCCACAGACAACATTCTGGAACTTTACACTCAATGGAAAGCAAAAAGGAAGACTAAATCCGCTTTGAAAGCGATTCCAGAGACTATAAGAACGACCGGGGGTGGTTTGATCCTCATATAACGGTTTTGATACCCGGCGTGGCGCTGCCGGATGCTTCTGATCAATAGAGATAGAGGAGGAGCTAAAATTCGGAATCTCATGACGACTAGGAACGGGCAAATCACAAATTTCTTCTTCTATTCGGCGACTATTACTATTTATTTGAGATTTTGTTTCAATCTGCGTAATTCTCGTTATTCTTTCCCACTTTTGAAGAATGTTCCAAAAAGGCGGCTTCTACTACATTTGCTAATTGTGTGTATTCTTGTTTTTTACAAATTCTTCGGATATCTTTTCATGGACGACCTTAGTCGTGCTGTTGCTCCATTTTTGCCGCATGCGCCGGGAGGAATGTCAGGGGGGTTCAATCCACCTCCTGCCCCAGAAGGCGGGCTCCCTTTTTTTCCAATTGAAAACGAAAACCTGGATCAGCCTGGTCCTTCGGCTTTAGAAGGAGAGGGTCGGGCTGTCAGGGATTATAGCGAAGAATTGCGACAGATTGAAAAATATAAAAACGACAACCTAGAACGGAGTTATGCCAATGCCTTAATAAAGAGCGAAGAAATTGTTATTGAAATGAAGAAAATCAATTTCTTACGCGACATGTCTAACAAGGATATAAAAGAAGGGGTAGAAATATATTTAACAACTACGATGAATAGTAAAAGTAGACGTTATCGCAATCGAAAACTTTATCAAATTCTCAAGGATTTGACCGACCATGGGGCTCAGAGCCGCCATTTTGCTGCTATTCTGAGGGAGATAGAATCTCTGAGTGGCCCTTTTGTTTCGCGTTCGAAGAAAAGAAGAAAATGATTTCTAAAAGTATGAACCTTCTTTTCTATGTCCGTGGGCCACCAAAAAGAAAGACAGGATGTATTCCGACGAAATGCTATTGATTTTAGGAGGACTATAATGAGGAGGACGACAGACACTCACGATCCACTAACAGGGAAGTGAACCCAGAGGGTGAATATTGGTTCGAATCCAATTCGTGAGAGGACAGAAGAGGCACAGAACACTCACCCGGACGAAAGATTTTAGGAATGAAGATAAGTGGCGTAGCGCTCTCTTATCTTACGATAAAAATGACAAAGGCTAGTCTTTCTCTTATACGAGATTTTCTCAGATGGTTCTGACTAAGGCTAGCGGGAGAGTCTGAAGAAGAAATCCAAGCCCGAGAAAGGAGAATGTGAAAAGCTAGTAAAGGATCAAGGGCTGGTCCTCAACGCATAGCAATGAGTGACTTCGTTCGAGCTGCTCCGCTCCTTGGCAGTCAGTCTATTACCCACCCCTGATCCCATTCCTTCTAGCTCAGGAACTTCTATTTTGGGTCTGCTAGCGCTTCAATGCTTTCGATTCTTCTTTCCTAGGCTATTTCGTACGTGTAAGCTTTCGAAGTCGTATATCGAATGAGTGGATATCGGGAATGGTTCCACATCCTCCCTTTCTCCCTTCATGCTAAGACCACTTTGTGTACCGCGTCTGCTATCGCTATCTACAGTGATTCTCCCGTCTAACCGGAGTGAGGACTCATCCTTCGGACTCAGCAGGAATAGCCGGACGCGAGAGAAAGACAAAAACAAGGCTTCTCGCGGCCCTATCGAATCTGTTCCCGAGTTAAGGTCACTTCACAAGTTGCCTTCTCTGGTCTTGCGGCGCACTCACTCCCTTTTGATATCTCTCTTCTTGGCCTCTCACACCATGTGATGGTGTGGATGTGTGCAGAGAAATTGTATCCCGGTAAGGTCTTTGACAGGCAGGTATGCCCTTCTCGGTGATGACTTTGTCATTGCTGATGAGGCTGTTGCCAAAGTCTACCTGGAGGAATTCAAGTGGTTTGAAATTCCAGTGTCACTCCATAAATCACTGGTTTCAAACAAAGGTTCCTTCGAGTTCGCGAAACGCTCTTTATGACGAGGGGAGCTTGGCCAGTCTCTCTATCGCCCTGACCTTCGGAAGAGGATCCTTTCTGGCACAAAGTTATCCTTCGCCCGATTTGACATCGGAAGCCCCTATACTAGTTGCAATTCGGGTGTGGATAATGGCTAGACGCACTTCACTTTCTATCGGACGTCCGGTCGGTGGCAGGAATTAATGAAAAGGCCTCCTTGCTCTCACCTGAGGCTCTTGTGGCTGCTATAAGTTTTCTTCTTATACACATATATATATAATAAGTCATATATAAGACTTAGAAATGCCCTCTCCTCCCCTTCCCCTTGAGAATTGGATGGATTTGGTTATTTATTGCGGAACCAGCGTTCTCACTTTGCCAACTTTGTTTGAAAAGAGAGATCTATGATCCTCCAGACCATGAGATAGGTCAAGGAGAGCAACCGCGCTGATGACCAAGGTGGGTGGGCGATACCTTAACAACTAGACCAGTTTCTAAATACGTAGATACCAGAATGTAGATACAGGCATGTTGAATCCTTCCCTGTTTAAGACATCCTCCTAGCTCGGAGTTAGAACCTTAATTCATCTCGTAGAGTTTGCCTTTTGGCTGCCGATTTTATTAGTGTGCCAGGGGCAGCGTCCTTTGCTCGTCGACTGGCCAGGGAGGGGGACGGTCCTAATTTGAGGAAGCGGATGAGGATCCGCTAAATCACTTCGTGGACCCTCTTTTCAACCCTTCCCTTCGCTCGTTATTCTGAAAAAGCGAGTTCAGTTTTAATTAGATTCCATTTTCCGTTAAGATATTGGTTTGGTTTTTTTTTTTAGATTCTGGCGGATTTCCGTATTGGTTTACTTTCTCGCTCCCCTTTTTCTTCTTAATCAAAAAAATAGGCGGGGTCCAGTAGTTTTTCAGCCTCAGTTTGCAGGCTGCCGGATAAAGACAACTCTGCAATCTCCTTATCAAGCAAGTCCTGATTCTCTTCCAATCCGATCACAGCATCCGGACAGATATGTGTGTGAAACAGAGCTCCTATAGACATAAATAAAGGTTCTGGTTGGTCAGGCGGATAATGGCCAATCCACATTGGATCGATTGCTACTCTCGGAGAATTTTAAAAAGGATGCTGCTTCGATAACCAATAGGGATTATATGACCTTGATAGGTGCCGAGAATAAGGAACCACCTTCTATCAGATTTAAAAAGAGCTTCCGAGAATTCATTCCTCGTTGAAACTACAGCCGTATCCTATTCCTTAACTTGATCTCCCTCTTTGGGGAGAGTTGTATTAAAGACACCAAACTTAAGAAAAGAGCATATGACTTCCTTGGAGGAGAAGCCAATTGTCTTTTTTTAATACCCATTCCGCCTTAACGGACCAATGGCTAAGAAGGGTACGTACGAGAAGGTCTATTTCTTTTGGGAAAGAATTACTAAACTATGGGAACTGGCAAAGAAAGCTCCAAGCCGGTATATAGCTTGGCCCGTCCGTAAGCTCCCTCCGGAAAGGAAAAGAATCTTATCGGCCTGTCCGCTCATTCTCACATTCTACTAATTGGTTGGTTGAAATGTCCCTTCCCTTAAGGCTTAGGACAGCGCATCTTTCAGGCTTTGAATCGCTTTAATCGGTAAAATGACATCCATGGACACCAAAGGCTTCCTAGCCGGAGAAAGTACAGTTAAGTCTACAGAGCCCTGAGAAGTTCTATCGAAGCCGATCTTGCTAATCGCGAACCCCTCGTCTTTACTAAGAAGATAGAAAGGGCTTTTTCTCGTCGCTTCCGGCTTGATCACTGCTAAAGCCCTTTCGTCGATTTTGTCCGGATCCTCCTTTTCTTTTCTTCTAAGGCTAGAAGACCCCTGGATCTAGTAGGTTGGGTCATCGCTAGTAATCGCGGAGAAGATCCCGGCTGCATTTAGGAGTGATCTTTCCCTCTTCAACAAGCCGAACCACATGGGTCGAGTACAAAGCAACCAAATATCCGGACTTCGGAGTCGGAATCAGAATTCAAAAGAGGTTTTTGTTCGCCACAAGGAAAGCAAGGAAGGCAGTTCGTCTTCTCGGGATCGAGCCCTTCTATCTATGGCAAATTAGTAAGTCATAGATGCGCCTTTCGACTGGCATTCACTCCTCCAACACCAACTGCTGAAATAGCAGCGCTTATACCCCCGATTCAATGTCACTTGGGATCGGATCCTTCCTAAATTCATTTCCCCTGGAGCTGGGTTCTTTCCCTCCGAAATCGATGATTCTTGGCCACTGACTTACTGCTTTCATTCAAATGCCACTGATGCGTAAGACATTGAGTTGGACTACTTTCCTTCTGGTAATGCCTCTCTTTCCCTCTCCCTTGCTCTTGCCCTTCTACTTACTGGCTTGGCTCTTTCGAAAGAAAAGGATTCGCTTCGGCGGGTGATTGAACTAAAAAAGAATTGTTCTAAGCGGCACTCCTCCCTTGCTTCTTACCGCTCGGCGGGAATTCATTTATATTCTTCGGTCTGGGAGGAAGAATGAATAAATCATACCTGTGCTATCAAGAAGAGGAATATGAAAGTTATCCCTCAGGATATTCCTTTTCAAGCAACCATTCAAGTGTACGTACGAACAAGATAGCCGCCGAATACGAAGCGATTCAAGGGGATCCGAGAAAGGAATATAGCCTTTAAAAAAGGTAAAAGGAAATGATATAGATAAGGTGGAAGTCGACGTTGAGGCAGAAAGATTGGAATTGTTAGTCGAATGAAATAAAAGGGGAAGAGGGCGCTAAGAAAAGAGAAAATGACTTAGATAGAAGGACAGATAGTAGAGATGGTGGGAAAGAATTTGCCACTCTTATAAGCGGAGTTATGTCAAAAAAAAGAACCAACGATGATGAAGGAGGAGAAGTAGGAGCTGGGCTAGATTGCTAAGCAGCCGTTAATAAAGTTAATAATTTTTTTTTAACAATACTAGAACTATAAAAAAAAAGTATGAAGAATAAATTACAACACTCAACGACTCGTAGATTCATTTTGCTCACGCTTTCTCACGCAGAAAACCGGTGCACAATTACTCCTGAAGTGATAAGGGACAGGGTCACTTCTCTTTTTCAATGTGATGCTCCTCAGTCCTAAGCACTTTCATTCTCTAGGCGAGAATATATATAAGATAAGACCTTACAGGCCAGCCAGTTGTTGGAATTGTTTTTGACGGCAAGGCAGGAAGCACTTTTGAAAAAGGGACAAACAAAAGGCTTTAGGTCAAGCTAATAAGAAAGCTTTAGATATTAGTTTTCAAGCTAGGCCAGTGATAAAGCAGAAGTGCTTTTTTTTTGTAAGCGGCGAAAGAGAAGTCTCTTAGTAAGCTCTCCTATCCGATCCCCTCGCTGTGCTTGAGTGGCATGAAGCTACTGGGACAAACGAAAGCTAACGTTCTAATCTAGTGGCAGCAGGAAACTTCCTAAAGTTCTTAGTGCTACCTAGCCCCATCTAGATGGATAATTGCATATATGATATTATATTAGCTGTCGCTTCGCTCGAGTGATTTCATGCTTCTTCCTGTGGATTCCCTACCCAAAGGTAATGGGTACGGGACATAGGGACTAAAGCCAAGCTATTTAAGAAGCAGCCACATATAGCGTATATAAGATCACTGCTGCATTTTAGGGTCCCGAAAATTTCATAAAAGAAAGAAGACAGGTCTTTTCCTAGTTTCGGATCGTACCGTAGAAAGCACTACTGTAGACTTGAATCATCTAGTTGTTTGAACTTTTCTTTTTTTTTTTATCGAGATTGGGTTGGTGTTCAGTGTACTAAGGTTAAGGTTCAAGTACAAGATCGAAAAGAATGCATTGGATTGGGATGCCCAAGAAAAAAAGGAAGGAGGGGAAGAATCAACAAGAAAGAACATCAAATCGTAAGTTTATGAAAATCAAAAAAAAGCGTGACGTGACGAGAATTTTGAATTCGAGATGTTAGAAGGTGCAAAATCAATGGGTGCCGGAGCTGCAATTCTTGCAGCGTTTGTTGCTTTTGCTGGAGCAGCATGGTCCAATCACATTCCTGACCTTGCTTGTTTATTCCTATTTATAGGAGTATATTTGTCTTTTTTTTTTTTCTATTTGTTATTCCATTATAAAGAAATGGGCAATTTCCATTATGATTTGCGGTATTTAACCGTTATTATTCTTTCTGTTCTGGGGGGAACGATTATTCCTTTTTTCATTCAGGATCCGGTTATCGCTCATTGCGATGGGATGGAAGGGCCGCCTTCACCGCCCGGTGTGCAGATTCCGGAAGCACCTCTTGAAGCGCCCCAACCCGCCCCAGCGCCGCCCCTACCTCAACCCGTTATTATACCGGAATTAGAACCTCCCCTAATCTCGGATGAAGTACGAGGCGACGTGCTGTATTCCAGGTATGGACTCCTCAATTTCGGGGGGGATGATGGGTTCAGACGTCTGAGCTCGATCATCTCTAATCAGGTAATGGTCGAAAGACGTGTGGAAGCTGCGTTGGTAGCGGACGGCTTTGACCGCCTTTCGATTCTGGATCGGTACCGTGACATTCGTCACTTTCTCCATTCTCCGCGGGGTCGGCTTCTATCTGAGCGCACCTATCATGAATATGTTTCTCAAATACGAGAACAGGGCACGAGGGAAAGCGTTCCGTATCGGCGGGTCATCCAGGCCGTACGCAGCTCTCATCTTCTTTTAGAGAGAGCAGATGGTAGATTCCCCTAGTAGAAGTGCAGTGCGAAGCGGCTCGAGCGTCAGCTTCGCGCATCCGTTTTCTTGCTCGTTGCGCTTCCGCGCAGGAGTTTGATTGCGTCACGCACAGGAGTTTGATTGCTGGGGGAGGGAGGAATCGAAGTGATAGGTTTTGATACCCGGCGTGGGGCTGCTGGATGCTTCTGATCAATAGATCAGGAGGAGGTAAAATCAAAGCTTATGATGAGCATCTATTTGAGTCGATCATTTCCAAGATCTAATTCCAGTTTATTCTTATGTAGTGGAAAGGCCTTACAATCTTCAGTTTTACGCTTAAGGGAAGAAATGTTCTTGGTGGATGCAGGACCTGGGACCCCCAGAATTTGTATGCAAGATGAGCCTACAAGAGTGCCAATCAACCGAGCCACCAGGTTTGAGAATAAGGTGGAATCCCTGGATCTAGTGGCCGGTGAATCACTGATCAAAAAGAAGATTTTGGAGAGATTCTTCATCGATCTAGTGGCCGGTGAATCACTGATCAAAGAGCGAGCAGCCGCCAGGTTTAATGATTTGGTGGGATCCACAGATGTAGTGGCTGGTGAACCGCTTCTTCTTCTTCCACGAAGATTTAGACAAAAGCGAGCTTGGATGGAACTGAACAAGATTTGGCGAACGAATACAAAGGTAAAAGGCTATTTTTTAAAGAAAAGAAAAGGAGGCTATCAAGTAGTCATCGCGGGTTTCATTACTTTTATTCCATTCCGCCGTTTTCGCGAAAGAAAAAGAAAAATAAAAGGAAAAGGAAAAGGAAAAGGAAAAGGAAAAGGAAAAGGAAAAGGAAAAGGAAAAGGAAAAGGGATATCATCATTCAACATTGAGAGCATTAACATTAACAAAAAAAGGACG